ATCCAGATCCTAAAAATAATAATGCTTTGGAATAGGCATGAGTAATCAAATGAAATAAAGCACTTCGATAAGACCCCATACCTAGAGCTAGCATCATATAACCCAATTGAGACATTGTGGAATAGGCTAAACCTCTCTTAATGTCTTTTTGAGCAAGAGCTAAAGTAGCTCCTAATAATATTGTTATTATTCCTATCAACGAAATAAAATACATTATGGAAGGTATAACTATGAAAAGAGGAAGAAGCCGAGCTACAAGAAAAATTCCCGCTGCTACCATAGTAGCAGCGTGTATAAGAGCGGAAATAGGAGTGGGCCCTTCCATGGCATCAGGTAACCATACATGAAGGGGAAATTGTGCAGATTTAGCAAGGGCACCGGAAAATACTAGACCAGCACACAAAGTAACAAATAAAAAATTGACTTCATTATTATAAATCAAGTTATTGAATATTTCGAATAAATCACGAAATTCAAAACTGCCCGTTATCCAATAAAAACCCAAAATTCCTAATAATAAACCAAAATCCCCTATACGATTAGTCACAAAAGCTTTTTGACAAGCATTTGCCGCAAGAGGTCGTGTAAACCAAAATCCTATTAATAGATAAGAACACATCCCAACCAATTCCCAAAAAATATAAATTTGTATCAAATTAGAACTAGTAACTAATCCTAACATGGAAGTAGTGAAAAAACTCATATAAGCAAAAAATCTCAAATATGCTTGATCATGAGCCATATAATTATCACTATAGATAAGAACCATAATTCCAACGGTAGTAATTATTATTGACATAATGGAAGTAAGTGGATCGATCAAATAGCCGAATTCTAAAGAAAAATCATTATTAATGATCCAAGACCATACATATTGATAGATCGAATTGCTATTTATTTGCTGAATAGACAGATTGATTGAAAAAATCATGACTATACTTAACAATAAAACACTCTGAAAAGACCACATACGACGAAAATTTTTTGTTGCCGTTGGAAAAAGAAGAAGTCCTAACCCTATTAATATAGGAATTGGAAGTGGAATGAAAGGGATCATCCACCCGTATTGATATGTTTGTTGCATAAAAATATTTTTTAATTCTTAATTTATTAATTAATTGTTTCCGATTCACCGGGTCTTACCTCTTTGAAAGGGATCAATAAAAGTCAAGATATGGACTAAGTTAAACTAACTTAAATAGAATTTTAATAGAATTTTAGAATCTTTTGTTTTTTTATTTTTACTTTACTTATTCTTCTGAGTTTCTGCTAAATCTTTCAAATATTCAAATCAAGAAGTTATAATTGGTCAAATAATATGAAAGGGAAGAATTCCTAATCTTGAAAATTCAAGGTACTCTTTCCCCGAGTTTGATCAGTTAATAGTTAATAGAAGGGGAGATGAAATCTTTTATTTCATTAATTTTATTTTATTAAGCAAAAGAAAAATTTGGGTTCTTATCTTAAATCTTTTGGTGGGGTATTTTATTACATGGAAATTCAATTTAGAATTAGAATGACGAAAATAGACAGAAATCAAAATGGAAAGGTTTTTCTATTCTTTTTTTTTTAGTAAGTTTAAGCTTACTTAACTAATTCGATTTTTATGGCACAGTGGGTTCTATAGATATAGACAGATATAGACTTGAATGAGAAAGAATACCAAAAAAGATACCAATCAAAACAAATTATTTTACGGATATTTTATGGAATATAAAAAGTTTGAAAAAAAAAAAAAGAATAACATAATCTTCGTCTTTTTTCTATTTTTATTTGAGTATTTAGTACTAGTACTATTTTATTGATTCCATTTTCACATATTTTTCCCCTGTCGAAATTTCTTTTTTCTGAAGAGAATATTAGTTCGATAATAGATAATAAATATACTAAATGATTGGTTTTGAACATTTGAACAATAGATGTCTTTCACATCCAGCTAGGACAATAAGTAATCCCTTAAAAATTAAATGGCAGTTCCGAAAAAGCGTACTTCTATATCAAAAAAGCGTATTCGTAAAAATATTTGGAAAAGGAGGGGATATTGGATAGCCTTAAAAGCTTTTTCGTTAGGGAAATCTCTTTCTACCGGTAATTCAAAAAGTTTTTTTGTACAGCAAACAAATAAGTAATAAAAGGTTGCAATAAGCAAAATCAACTCAAAAATCGACCCATTTTTTATTTTCTATAAAATAGAAAAATTGCATCATTTCTTGAGTTGATCTAATCAATATGAAATGGAATTCAGTTCATTCTTTTAGTTTTCAAAATTTTGATTTTTTTTGGTTACTGAATTCTAAAAATCCTAATACTTGTTTTATTGACAAAAAAAATCAAAATTTTGTTGACAAACGACTAAACACAAGATAAAAAGGTTTACCTTTCTTTTTCTCATTTCCAAGATGGGGAGGCTTATTTCCCCATCGACCTATTTGTCAGAGTTAGACTAATAAAAATTTTTCTCTCTTTTTCTATCTATAGAAGAGTGGGTATAAGATCTTTA